GAACCCGTGACATTTTGTACCCAAAACAAACGCGCTACCAAGCTGCGCTACATCCCTTTCAATTGGGTTACAGTGTCATTGTAGAGAATACCCGTATTGTTTTCCACATCTTTATTTACTCCATTTCTATACAAAAATTATCTTGTCATTTCTTCTTTTTGATCTCATATCATAGAACATATAATTAATTATTAATTAATTATTAATTAATTATAATAAACTACTTATATGCGTTACGTATAATGAAACCCGCTGTAAAAAAAATGAATATTTTTGGGAAATGCTGGTACAGAAAAGGGCACGTTTTTTTTAAGAAAAGAAATATTCTACTGAATCATTGTACATTTCAATTTGAATTAGGGATTCCGCGGACAAATACAAGCGATCATTAACTCCATATATGTCTGATCATATATGTATTACAAATTCCAATAAAGAAGGAGGATTTCAAATAAAATGCGAGATCTAAAAACATATCTCTCCGTGGCGCCGGTAGTAAGTACTATATGGTTCGGGTTTTTAGCAGGTCTATTGATAGAGATCAATCGTTTATTTCCGGATGCGCTGATATTCCCCTTTTTTTCATTCTAGTTAGTAACATGGGAAGTGGTGAAGAAGATTAGGGATTTACTAAAATCTCTGTGACTAATCCCTCCCCTTCCCATCTTTTCATTTTAGAATTTTTAAAATTCGAATAAGTTCGAAAAGAGAAAGAATAAAAGTGGATTCAAATTCAGTGAAACTCGGAACTCGGGCCTCAGGCCCGAGGCTCGAATTAAAATAAAATTTTTAATTTAAATAATTTAAATTAAAATAATTAAAAAGAGAATGAGAACGGAAATGGAAATTGATGGATAGGTCAACAATATCATACAAAATACTTAAATGAAAGACGAAACGCTATATTGGGATTAGAAATGTAGTTAGAAATCATTGTATTACTTATTATTACTATCTTGATTGCAACGAAATTTTTCATAATTTTATTTCGAGTTAGCAACTTCTATTTTTTTTTTTTTCGTTCCTTTTTTCTCTTTGGATCGCAAAATAGAATAGTTGAGTGAATCAAAAATACAAAGGGGGTTCATGGCCAAGGGGAAAGATGTTCGAGTAACAGTTATTTTGGAATGTACCAATTGTGCTGTTCGAAATGATGCTAATAAGGAATCAAAGAGGGTTGGTATTTCCAGATATATTACTCAAAAGAATCGACACAATACGCCTAGTCGATTGGAATTGAGAAAATTCTGTCCCTTTTGTTACAAATATACAATTCATGGGGAGATAAAGAAATAGATGGAACCGATTACACGTATGTATTGTATGTCATCCTTCCAAGGAAGATGAAAAATGTCATATACCATATATTATATATAACATATATTTAAAGATAAACAAACCAAAAAGAAATCCCCGACAAAATTAGGATTTTCGGGATAAGGAATAAACAAATCATGGATAAATCCAAGCGACTCTATTTTAAATCCAAGCGATCTTTTCGTAGGCGTTTGCCCCCGATTGGGTCGGGGGATCGAATTGATTATAGAAACATGAGTTTAATTAGTCGATTTATTAGTGAACAAGGAAAGATATTATCTAGACGGGTGAATAGATTAAACTTAAAACAACAACGATTAATTACTATTGCTATCAAGCAAGCTCGTATTTTATCTTTGTTACCCTTTCTTAATAATGAGAAACAATTTGAAAGAGGTGAGTCGGCTGCTAGAACTGCGGGTCTTAGAATCAAAAAGGGGGATAGGCTTACTCTTCACTTGAATCAAAATTCCAATACGAACTCAAAGGCGGATTGATGTTTTGTTCGAAAAATTCGCGAATTAAGATGTGAGTGTCGTGTCATAAGAAAAAAAGGATCGGGGAAAAAGAATAAATCTTTTTTTATTGAACGTCTTGTTTGTTCATTTTGACGACTTTATCATATTATTTGATTATATTTTATCATACTAATTTCTATTCTACCTTCCCGGAGTTAATTTTACAGCGCACTCCATTAAAATTTAAAACATTCCTATGGAGTCCTTCCAATCACTTATTTTATAATCTCAGTGGAAATCATAGAAAGACAATTTATATTTAATATAGCTATTTGCGCAAGTATTTTACGATTAAGAAGCAACTGCTTCTTGTACAGATTGTGTATGAAAATATTATAACTATAGTATACTAAATTACCTCGAATTGCTGCATTTATCCGAGTGATCCACAAACGGCGAAAATATCTCTTTTGCCTACCTCTATCCCGATAAGCCGAAAACAAAGCTCTTATTTTCTGTTGAGTAATAGTTCGAGTAAGTCTTGAATGAGCCCCTCGAAAGCTTGATGCAAATAAACGAATTTTTGTTCTACGTCTCCGAGCTATACATCCTCGTTTAATTCTGGTCATTGAATAAATGAAACTTTGATAAATAACTAATTGATTTCTTTTCTTTCAGTTATTCCCTTCCCCTTTTCTAGTTTGTTAATAACAAAACGGATCCTTCCAATGTATAAAATAAAAACTCCAACGGCTTTTGCTACTATAACCTTCCCGCCCACGATTTTTTATTTTTTTTTATAGGCATTTTACCTCGAAATAAGAAATAATATTGATATTGATACTAGATATTAAAAAAAGCATATTAATATTAAAAACAAAAAGTAGTAAATATAAAATAGAAATGAATAAAAAAAAATAGTGGGTTCCATCGTTTCTATGGTTACTTCTTAAACGGCGAGATCCCTTCTATACACCGGAGCCCCTTCTTTTCTTTCATTTAATCAATGCTATTGTTAACTTGTACAGTTCACACTTTTTGGCTCTACCCATGAATTATTCAGTAATCCGTCTTTCACAACGAGATCCACTTATACAGTAACGGTATTTAATTATGAAGATTAACTGTGTAGCTGACCCTCTTAGTCCGTTGTTGAAAGAGTAAGGGCGTAATCTTTCTTGCCTTTAAATGGGATTCCCCCCGCTTAATGGATAAACATTTGCTACCAATGGGAAATTCTTTCTCATCTTAAATTGAAAATGGAGACGATTGGATTTACACCACTAGAAACCATAAATTTTGATACACAAAAGAAGGGTATGATAGATACTTTTTAGATAGTGAATGGAGTTCTTCCGTTTTATTTTATCTTATTTACTGTTACTGATCACTGATACTGGAAAAATGGGTTCTTTTCTTTTGCCCCAGTCCATGCTCTGAACGAGTCACACATACACCCTAGTACATGTTCCTCGTCGCTGAGGGCATCCCCCAAGGGCGGGGGATTTCGTAACATTTCTGATTGGCTGTCTCGTCTTTCTAATAAGTTGTTTAATAGTTGGCATGTTGACTCGTATACATAATGAGCTGGTTTAGATCGATCCTAACCGGCCGATTAGGAATTACTTCTATAGTAATAAATTAATTAATAGAATACTCTATCAAACCCAGTAAGAAGATAAAATTTCAAATGGCGTATTTGTATTTGCGCGAAATCCCTGTTATTTTTTATTCTACCCCTACATGATCAACAATTCCATGAGCTTGGGCTTCTGTTGCTGACATAAAAACATCTCTTTCCATGTCTTCGGATACAACCCATAGAGGTGTGCCTGTTCTTTGTACATAAACCCTTGTAATGGTTTCGCGCAGCTTCATCATTTCTTCCGCTTCCAGGATAAATTCTCCTGCGGGTGCCTCATAAAAAGAACTAGCAGGTTGATGGATCATTACCCTGATTATATAACCTAATAAATGGTTCTTCTATCTCGAAGAGAAATCAAAGAGAATAAATTAAATAACGAGTAATGATATGAAAACCAAAAGATAGAATTGAACAACCGTACAGGCATCTTTTGCGCATTGCATACGGCTATACAATGGAATTTACTTTATAACCTCCATTCCATTGAAGAAGTATAAAATCAAATTCAAATATTCAAATATAGGGCCTATCAGACCCCGATCGGTAAATAATCCAATAACCATCCTTCATTTTATTTTGGAGTAGTTAAAACATACTATGATGGTTCCGTTGCTTTATATATTTATTTAGTCTGTTATTAAGCAATCCCAAAGTTTCTTTTTTTTGTATTCTTTCCTAAGATAAATATTGTTATTATCCCTCTGGTGTGAAAACAAAAAAGTTTGTGACGCTGCAATAGGCTTCCGATAAATCAGATAAAATCGGAAATGCCCTTTATCTCATACTATTCGTTCGATATATAATCTAATGATTGATTTTTGAAAAAAAAAAAAACAAAAATAAAAAAAAAAAGGTTTCTCATATCGAATTCAAAATGCCATGCTATTATTACTTAATAGTCATATTTCATATGGCGAAGGCATAGTCTTCTTTTTTCTCTCAAATACAAAACTCATTGGCGCCGAGCATGAGGGAATGCTAGACGTTTGGTAATTTCTCCTCCGACCAGAAGAAAAGATCCTATTGAAGCGGCCAATCCCATGCATATTGTCTGTACATCTGGTTGTACAAATTGCATAGTATCATAAATAGCTACTCCGGGTATTACCCACCCCCCGGGAGAGTTTATAAACAAATACAGATCTTTGCTATCATCCTCTAGACTGAGATATACCATAAGACCAATAATTTGATTCGAGAGATCGCTATCAACCTCTTGGCCTAAAAAAAGTAATCTTGCTCGATAAAGTCGGTTGATTAGGATATAATTGTATCCTTAGGAACCGTACGCGCACCTTTTGATGCATACGGTTTACCAAAAATCGCGCAAAAAAAAAAGAATCAATGTGTAGATTGCAGCCCTCATTCTTTTTTATTTTCATAGGGGGCTCTTTCTAACTTCTAACAAAGGGCTTTTTTTCTTCCATTTTTCAAGAAGGATTTGTTTTGGCCTGTTTACTTTACCTATATATAAATAAAATATATATATAAATAATTTACTAAACTTATCGAATGAACTTCTCATTGATGTATTGTTTCATCGAGATCGAATCCAAATAACGATGCCATTTTCTTGTTCCTGAATGGGCTTTTTCAATTTTTTTAGGTTTATGCTCTACTCCGAGTAAAGATAGGCCCGATTTTTATTTGCACATATAGGGCAAATGTCCCAATACCACGTCTTTTTGCTATGGCTTTTTTTATTTTTCAATTTCATTTATTTCATGTCTTCCACTAAATATTCAATGTATTCATTATATTAAATGTATTCATTATATTACTCGATTGATTAAACAGTTTGAGATCGCTCCTGTTTATAAATAGAATATTATAAAAGTAGTAATCTTAGATATATTACCAATTGGGTTTTTTCTAAACGGAGCCTGGATACTTCATTTTTTTGGTCCAGTCGAGCCAACCATAAATTATTCTAATTGATAATAGTAATCTGATACCCCTACAAAAAATAAATAGGATTAAATTGTATTTCACGCTCCAAACTTTTGATAATTCAATCAATCTTTTTTGGGCGAAAGAGGGGATATCTCGATCAGGGGAGAGAATGGGGAAATTCCATGTGACCCAATATATCTGACAAGTCGCACTATATGTCAACCCACGATGCATCTTCCTCTCCAGGACTTCGAAAAGGTACTTTTGGAACACCAATAGGCATAAAATGAAAGAAAAAAATTAAGTACTATATCTTACTTTGATGTGGAAGCGTAACAACGGGTTTATTGTCTTAATAAGATTAGCCTTTATCATAGTTTATCCATAAATTGAATAACTTCATAACAATAACATAAAAAAAGAAAACCGAATGATTATGACTAAAGGAAAATTTTTACGAAACGAATGGGTCTTTGGAATGATATGAACAAATGGGTATGTCTTCACTCAGAGAAAATTAAAGTGGGATCAATCCCCTCTACCATTGCGTATTGGTACTTATCGGGTATAGAATAGATCTGCTTATTTTTGTTCCTACAAATGGAATTCGTCTATTATTACTATCTATTATTATTATTACTAAAAGAATAGAACAAATATTAATTCTTTCCTCGAGAAAATCTACCGAAAGAGTGGGTCCAGAGCATAGTTTTTTTACTTTTTACAATGCAATAAAGTTACATAGTGTCTATTATTCGTTGATTAAAGGGGTATTTCCATGGGTTTGCCTTGGTATCGTGTTCATACCGTCGTATTGAATGATCCGGGTCGTTTGATTTCTGTTCATATAATGCATACAGCTCTAGTTGCTGGTTGGGCCGGTTCGATGGCTCTATACGAACTAGCGGTTTTTGATCCCTCTGACCCCGTTCTTGATCCAATGTGGAGACAGGGTATGTTTGTTATACCCTTCATGACTCGTTTAGGAATAACCAATTCATGGGGCGGTTGGAGTATCACAGGAGGTACTATAACGAATCCGGGTATTTGGAGTTACGAAGGTGTGGCCGGGGCACATATTGTGTTTTCTGGCTTATGCTTTTTGGCAGCTATTTGGCATTGGGTGTACTGGGATCTAGAAATATTTTCTGATGAACGTACAGGAAAACCTTCTTTAGATTTACCTAAGATTTTTGGAATTCATTTATTTCTTTCAGGGTTGGCTTGTTTTGGGTTTGGCGCATTTCATATAACGGGGTTGTATGGTCCTGGAATATGGGTGTCCGATCCTTATGGACTAACCGGAAGGGTACAATCTGTAAATCCAGCGTGGGGTGTGGAAGGTTTTGATCCTTTTGTTCCGGGAGGAATAGCCTCTCATCATATTGCAGCAGGGACATTGGGCATATTAGCCGGCCTATTCCATCTTAGTGTCCGTCCGCCCCAACGTCTATACAAAGGATTACGCATGGGAAATATTGAAACCGTCCTTTCCAGCAGTATCGCTGCTGTCTTTTTTGCCGCTTTTGTTGTTGCTGGAACTATGTGGTATGGTTCAGCAACTACCCCGATTGAATTATTTGGTCCCACTCGTTATCAATGGGATCAGGGATACTTCCAGCAAGAAATATATCGAAGAGTTAGCGCTGGGATAGCCGAAAATCAAAGTTTATCAGAGGCTTGGTCTAAAATTCCTGAAAAATTGGCTTTTTATGATTACATCGGTAATAATCCGGCAAAGGGGGGATTATTCAGAGCGGGCTCAATGGACAACGGGGATGGAATAGCTGTTGGGTGGTTAGGACACCCTATCTTTAGAGATAAGGAAGGGCGTGAACTTTTTGTACGTCGTATGCCCACTTTTTTTGAAACATTTCCGGTTGTTTTGGTAGACGGAGACGGTATTGTTAGAGCCGATGTTCCGTTTCGAAGGGCAGAGTCGAAGTATAGTGTCGAACAAGTAGGTGTAACTGTGGAGTTCTATGGTGGCGAACTGAATGGAATCAGTTATAGTGATCCTGCTACTGTGAAAAAATATGCTCGACGCGCTCAATTGGGCGAAATTTTTGAATTAGATCGTGCTACTTTGAAATCCGATGGTGTTTTTCGTAGCAGTCCAAGGGGTTGGTTTACTTTTGGCCATGCTTCATTTGCTCTGCTCTTCTTCTTCGGACATATTTGGCATGG